ATCTATATGCTTATTCCAAAAAGAACTATTCAAATGATTATTCATCGAATGACTATTCATAATATAATATTGTATTTTCATTCAAATAGGGGGCAGGAAGGCTCTATGGAAAAGGAAAACTGGCGATTCAATTTGATGTTGTTTAATAGGGAGGGGTTAGAATTCAGGTGTGGGATAAGTAAGGCAATGGATGATATTGGTCCTATTGGAAATACTAATGGAAGTGAAGACCTCGTTATAGATAAAAACATTCATAATTGGGGGGAGCGTGAGAGCTCCCGTTGCGATAATGTTGATCGTTTATTTGATGTCAGGGGCATTCGGAGTTTCATCTCTGATGACACTTTTTTAGTTAGGGATAGTAATGGTGACAATTATTCCATATATTTTGATATTGAAAATCATATTTTTGAGATTGACAACGATCATTCGTTTCTAAGTGAACTAGAACGGTCTTTTTCGAGTTATATTAATTCTAGTTATCTGAATAATGGGCCTACGAGTGCCAATCACTACTATGATCATTACATGTATGATACTAAATATAGTTGGAATAATCACATTACTAGATGCATTGACAATTATCTTTATTCTGAAATCAGTATTAATAGTTACATTTCAAGTGATAGTGAAAATTACAGTAAGAGCTATATTTATAGTTACATTTGTAATGAAAACGTAAATGATATTGGCATTGCAAGTTCCAATATAAAAACTAGTGCAAATGAAAGTGATTCCCATGAAAGCGATTCGCATGAAAGTGATTCCCACGAAAGCGATTCCCATATGCGAGGAAAATATAATGATCTCGATATAAATAAAAAATACAGGCATTTGTGGGTTCAATGCGAAAATTGTTATGGATTAAATTATAAGAAGTTTTTGAGATCAAAATTGAATATTTGTGAACAATGTGGATATCATTTGAAAATGAGTAGTTCAGATAGAATCGAACTTTCGATTGATCCAGGCACTTGGGCTCCCATGGATGACGACATGGTTTCTGTGGACCCCATTGAATTTCATTCGGAGGAGGAGCCTTATAAAGATCGTATTGATTCTTATCAAATAAAGACAGGGTTAACCGAGGCTGTTCAAACAGGCATAGGTCAATTAAACGGTATTCCCATAGCAATTGGGGTTATGGATTTTCAGTTCATGGGGGGGAGTATGGGATCCGTAGTAGGCGAGAAAATAACCCGTTTGATCGAATATGCTACTGATAGATCTCTACCTGTTATTATAGTGTGTGCTTCCGGGGGAGCGCGTATGCAAGAAGGCAGTTTGAGTTTGATGCAAATGGCAAAAATATCTTCCGCTTCATATAATTATCAATCAAATAAAAAGTTATTATATGTATCCATCCTTACATCTCCTACAACCGGTGGAGTTACCGCAAGTTTTGGTATGTTAGGAGATATTATTATTGCCGAACCTAATGCCTACATTGCATTTGCGGGTAAAAGAGTAATTGAACAAACATTGAATAAGACAGTACCTGATGGTTCACAAGCGGCTGAGTATTTATTCCATAAAGGCTTATTCGACCCAATCGTACCACGTAATCCTTTAAAAGGTGTTCTGAGCGAGTTATTTCAACTTCACGGTTTCTTTCCCGTGAATACAAATTAAACCAACAAGTAGAAAGTAGAACATTAAAATGAAATTCGTTTCTTTATTTTTGGTGAATAGAATTCGTATTTAGTTTATTGTAATTGTAATCTATTGTAATCTAAAGTAAAAACCGAAGAACGGGGGCTTATTTGAGGGCATAAGATCTAGTATAAAGGATCAGAAGTTTCGGATAATTACTTTTCTTTTATTATTAGTTTTTCCAGATCTATTTTTTATCTCTATTCATGATTAGTGATCGAGAAGACTCTATCAACAGGATAAAAGAGTTAATTCTTTCTTCCCTTCCTTAAAATTAGGAAAAGAAAAAATGAATGTTTCCTTCTTACGTATTTTCTTTATTATAGATATTGAATAATTCAAATATAGAAAATATAGAATTGAAATCCTGTATTTTTATATATCCCCCGATAATTCCCATTCCTATTTTACTAGGAATCTGCCGCGGATCGGGTTCATTAGAAATCCAATTCTTTGCGAACTTGTAAGAAACGCCTTTGTTTTTTATTAGAAGATAAGTAGAAAAGAACAAGAATAAAAAATAGAAAGGAAAGGGGAATGGGTACACTTATTTAATTCTATATTTCTTGTACCTATTATTATATACTTATAATCGATATACTTATCATAAGATATCTTTATAACAGGTACAAATATTAAATCGAGGTATCTAGTCTATGGCAACTTTCAACTTCCCCTCTTTTTTTGTGCCTTTAGTGGGCCTAGTATTTCCGGCAATTGCAATGGCTTCTTTATCTATTCATGTTCAAAAAAACAAGATTGTCTAGGACCAAATCTCATGAATTTTTTTTTTAAGAATTTGACTTGGATCATAATATGAATATCCATTTATTTTATTGGAATATGGTACAACCCGTGGCTTCTTCCAAACACACATAAGTGAAAGGCGGTTATGCACGTGAAAACCCTATATATGGATATACATATAAATGCATTATAGCTATTTTCAAATGGATCGGCAGATGCCTTAAAAGGAAAGTAAATGTATCTATATGTACGGATATTTCTATAGTCGGTCATATGGCGGGGTTGTTTTTTTTTATCGAACGGATTCTATGAATTATTCCTAATGATTTATACATATCATAATAGTGCTAGTTGATGAGAGTTACTTTGGGAACAAAAACAGAAAGTCAAATTCATTTGGGTTATTTTCTCAATTCCAATAAAATGTAACTGGATCTAGTATGAACTGGCGATCAGAACGTATATGGATAGAACTTATAACGGGATCTCGAAAAGCGAGTAATTTATTCTGGGCCTGTATCCTTTTTTTAGGTTCACTAGGATTCCTGTTGGTTGGAACTTCTAGTTATCTTGGTCGGAATCTGATATCCTTATTTCCGTCTCAGCAAATCATTTTTTTTCCACAGGGAATCGTGATGTCTTTCTATGGGATCGCAGGTATGTTCATTAGCTCCTATTTGTGGTGCACAATTTGGTGGAATGTAGGTAGTGGTTATGATCAATTCGATAGAAAAGAGGGAATAGTGTGTATTTTTCGTTGGGGATTCCCTGGACGAAATCGTCGCATCTTCCTTCGATTTCTTATGAGAGATATCCAGTCGATTAGAATAGAGGCTAAAGAGGGTCTTTATCCTCGTCGTGTACTTTATATGGAAATCAGGGGTCAGGGGGCCCTTCCGCTGACTCGTACTGATGAGAATTTGACTCCACGAGAAATTGAACAAAAAGCTGCTGAATTGGCCTATTTCTTGCGCGTACCAATTGAAGTATTTTGAAATGAACTAAAGAATGCACGTTTCCCCACACTGGGGAAGGGGCTCAGTAATTGAATCCTCTTTGTTATATTATAGCACTCGTGTTTCATAAAAATACCAGATTGGATAGAGTCTAGCTAAGAAGCCGCTTCATTAACAATTCACTGATTTGATTCAAAATGACAAAAAAGAAAGCATTCGCTCCCCTTCTTCCATATCTTGCATCTATAGTATTTTTGCCTTGGTGGATCTCTTTCTCATTTAATAAAAGTCTGGAATCTTGGGTTATTAATTGGTGGAATACTAGTCAATCCGAAGCTTTTTTGAATGATATTCAAGAAAAGAACGTTCTAGAAAAATTCATAGAATTAGAAGAACTCTTTCTTTTGGACGAAATGATAAAGGAGTACCCGGAGACGCAGATACAAAAGCTTCGTATAGGAATCCACAAAGAAACGATACGATTGGTCCAGATGCACAATGAGGATCATATCCATACCATTTTGCACTTCTCGACAAATATAATAAGTTTTGCTATTCTAAGTGGTTATTCTATTCTGGGTAATGAAGAACTTGTCATTCTTAATTCTTGGGTTAGGGAATTTCTCTATAATTTAAGCGACACAATAAAAGCCTTTTCTATTCTTTTGTTAACTGATTTATGTATTGGATTCCATTCGCCTCATGGTTGGGAACTAATGATTGGTTTTGTCTACAAGGATTTTGGATTTTCTCATAATGATCAAATTATATCTGGTCTTGTTTCCACTTTTCCAGTCATTCTAGATACCATTTTTAAATATTGGATCTTCCGTTATTTAAATCGTGTATCTCCCTCACTTGTAGTGATTTATCATTCACTGAATGACTAAAAAATAATCCACTAATATGAATTAATATGAATCCAATTCTAATGTTTGTTACTTCGCCCATAAACAAAACAAACCATTAAAAATTTTACCCACTCTTTATGTTTCTACTCATCCAGGGAATTTTTCCTGTGTTACAGTGAAATTATTCCAGTAAATAGCAGAATCGTGGATAGGAAACTATACTAGCAACCTACCTAATTTATTGTAGAAATTTTCGGGATCAATGATTGGACCATGCAAAATAGAAATATCTTTTCTTGGGTAAAGGAGCAGATGACTCGATCCATGTCTGTATCGATCGCGATGTTGATATATGTAATAACTTGGACATCTATTTCACACGCATATCCCATTTTTGCACAACAGAGTTATGAAAATCCACGAGAAGCAACCGGGCGTATTGTATGCGCCAATTGCCATTTAGCTAATAAGCCCGTGGATATTGAGGTTCCGCAAGCGGTGCTTCCCGATACTGTATTTGAAGCAGTTGTTAGAATCCCTTATGATATGCAACTGAAACAAGTTCTTTCTAATGGTAAAAGGGGGTCTTTGAATGTGGGGGCGGTTCTTATTTTACCTGAGGGATTCGAACTAGCTCCTCCCGATCGTATTTCTCCCGAAATGAAAGAAAAGATGGGTAATCTGTCTTTTCAGAGTTATCGTCCGACTAAAAAAAATATTCTTGTCATAGGTCCTGTTCCTGGTCAGAAATATAGCGAAATCACCTTTCCTATTCTTTCCCCGGACCCTGCTA